TCGGACCAATCAATCGAATATTGATTAATACGTAATCGATCGAACATTACTTGAAAACGGTGTTTCTGTTCAGAAACGAAATGTTCCAAATGTTCTTGGAAATTCTTGCTCCCATTGGACCATTTGTATCTATATGCATTAGGATCCCGATTCATGGATCTCTCGGTTCGAGAAATAAGAGGATCGAACCACTTCTTCTGACTCTTTTTCAAATTGGATAAATGTTGGTTGATCGTATATTTTATTATAGTTAGATGATTCAGAGTATCATTTCCTATTTGATGCCTTTGAATTCCATATTCGAAGTTGCGATCGGATCGATTCATTAAAAAGAATCGATTCGATATATTTCTTATGTACCCATAGGTGCTATATTGGATTTGAATCAGATTTCGGATCAATCTATATTGATTGACCGCCTCCATTATGTTGTTGTTAGCAAATACCACTATTTTTGGTTTTGGATCTTCCAAATCGGAGATCCGGACCGATTTTTTTCTGATCCTTCGATAAAAAGATTCATTCTCTTCATAAAAAATAGGAGGTAGAACCAATAAAGATTTCTTTTTCGATTCATCCCTGGAGTTGAATACCTCATTCAATAATTTTTTTGGATCCAATCCGTAGGAATCGATAGACAAGGCAAATCCCTTATGATACACCAAACCCGGCTCGGTTATTGATAGAGTGAATAGATCTGCCATTTCTTGAAATCTCTCTTCTGATTCAAAATCTTGGTATCCCCCCTTGTTCCGGTCATGGAATAGATGAAATAAATCAAAAAATGCATTTTCGTTCAAGAATGAAATCTTATTGGAACTGTCCATATCCGGTTCATCCTTCGGAACCATATCACATCCCGGATCTGATGAAATAGGATGAATTGAGACGGTATTTTGTAAATACGTAATTATCTTGAATATATCAACTATTTCTTTATTTTCCGATCGCCTGGAAGGGACAAAAGAAACACCTTCTTGTTTCTTCAACAATTTCTGATCTCTAGTCGACCTCTCAGTAGGATTCGAACCCAGATGAAGTTCTGACCATCTATCAGAGAAAAAAGAACGAATTGATCTTGTAGGATTCCCAAGAAATTCTTCGATTTCTTCCGGAAGCAGATGATTATTCATCTGCTTCTCACGTTCCGTGAATAGCCGGGACATTGAGGAATATCCAGAAAGGCATTTCGGGAATCGATCTGATTCTATCTCTGTTCGTTCCGTTTGAAGAAAGGAAGGATCCAAAAGAATCGATCTTTCTTTTAGTTGCTGAATCTCTGTTTGATTAATCAATGTGTGATATTCCGAATCCTCATTACTAATGGAATCGAAAGGATCTCTGGATTGATCAGAAGATCCTTTCAATTGGCTAGAATCCGTTACTTGAAAGAAAATAGATCTTGTGGAATCATATTGAATATTTGACGATACATTCCGTACCTTGCTAAAAAACCGATCCTTGTTTACCAACCACACATTGTCTAACCAAATCAAATCCTCTCTCGAGACGTTCCTCAAAAAATCCGATTTGTGCTGATTCTTCCCCCAACTAACGAAGAGATCTTGGCGGAATTGCCACATATGAAATTGAGCACAATTTTGAAAAAAAATACCCCACTTGTTTCTCGAGAAGAGATGGGAAACATGCTCAATATCGTTTGATTGAATAGTTGCCTCAGCTCCTTGTTGTTTGAAGAAACCCTCCACCTCAATTGGTCTTTTTTCATGAAAAGCAGACATGAGATAACAAATCAAGTGTTTCACTAAGATTTCGAATAGCTGTCCCGAATTCAAGTTGATTATGTTTCGCTTCTTACTCGGAGAAAGGCGATCAAAGAATTTCCAATCATGGTCCTTGCGGATCGGATCATCCGTATAGGATACAAAAAGAAACTCCAGATATTTGATATCTTTCTCTTTGAATGAGATCTCAATTCCAGCTACGGTTTCATTAGATATCTTACAACTAGAATCCCTCTTTTTTCCGATCTGGTTCCTCCACCGCCGCGAACCCCAGTTAGATTCAGGCATGATACGCTTTTTAGTTATTGGGAGAACCCAAGTACTCTCTTTCGGATCCATGAAACAACTCTCAGAGATCTTTTTCCCTTTTTGAAGATACAGGAGCGAAACAATCAACCTATTGAGATTGGAAGACCAAAAAGATTCTTTCTCTTTCAATGTATAATTTTTGGGTCCAATGGAATTCATAGGTATAGGAAGAAGCCCCATCAAATAGAGATTTTTTCTTTCGACCCTATTTCGATTGTTAGTACGATATATAAGGACCACTGCTACAAGCAGTACTACACCCTTGATCGTGAAATATCGAGTGCTTGTTGAACCCTGTGAATCACGTGAAAGTAGGACAGTCCAAATTCGGGGGTCAAAGAGTCTCATAAAGCGCTCTTGGTGGAAAAAAATGGGAGTGAAAGATCCCACCGAATCGAATTTGGTCCATGAATCTAAGAAATAGTGAGAATTCTTGATCTCTCTCAATTCGAAGATCCAGGATTTGAATTGATGTCCTCTCATTGATTCCTCCTAAGGAATCCAATTCAATTGGAATTGGGTCATTCACAATGTACAATGACCCCCGCGAAGCATCCATGGCTGAATGGTTAAAGCGCCCAACTCATAATTGGCGAATTCGTAGGTTCAATTCCTGCTGGATGCAGGCCAACGGGAATATTCAATAAGTCTATTGGAATTGGCTCTGTATCAATGGAATCTCATCATCCATACATAACGAATTGGTATGGTATATTCATACCAACCATAACATATGAAGAGTAAGAACTAGAATTCTTATCGATACTGGAACTCGTGGGGAAGAAAGTGGATTTATGGATGGAATCAAATATGCAGTCTTTACAGAAAAGAGTATTCGGTTATTGGGGAACAATCAATATACTTCTAATGTCGAATCAGGATCAACTAGGACAGAAATAAAGCATTGGGTCGAACTCTTCTTTGGCGTCAAAGTAATAGCTATAAATAGTCATCGACTCCCGGGAAAGGGTAGAAGAATGGGACCTATTATGGGAAATGCATTACAGACGTATGATCATTACGCTTCAACCGGGTTATTCTATTCTACCTCTTATAGAGAAAAGAACTTCAGTCAAAAAAAAAAGGAGTAATCGGCCGTGACCCGTTCACTAAAAAAAAATCCTTTTGTAGATAATCATTTATTGGCAAAAATGGAGAAGCTCAACATGAGAGAGGAAAAAGAGATAATAGGAACTTGGTCCCGGGCATCTACCATTATACCCACAATGATCGGCAATACAATTGCCGTTCATAATGGAAAGGCACATATACCTATTTATATAACAGATCGTATGGTGGGTCACAAATTGGGAGAATTCGCACCTACTCTGACTTTCCGGGGACATGCGAGAAACGATACTCGATCTCTCCTTTAATAAAATTTAAAATAAAATAAAAAGTAGGTGCTCGTCGTTCATTGGTGGGAGGTGAACCTTATGTCAAAGTGGAGAAAGTGGAAGAAGACCTTGAAAAAGCAGAAGATGAAGAGGAGCTCGAGCACACAAGTACAAGCTTTAGCTCAACATGTATCTATGTCTGCTCACAAAGCACGAAGAGTCATTGATCAGATTCGTGGACAGTCCTATGAGAAAACACTTATGTTACTGGAACTCATGCCTTATCGAGCATTTTATCCCATTTTTAAACTGGTTTATTCTGCAGCAGCAAATGCTAGTCACAATAAAAGTTTCAACGAAGCTGATTCAGTCATTAGTAAAGCCGAAGTCCATGGGGGTACTATCGTGAAAAAGTTCAAACCCCGGGCTAGAGGACGTAGTTATCCAATAGAAAGACTCGCTTGTCATATAATTATTGTATTGAAGGATAGATCTAAAAAGAAAACGGATCAGGATATATTTTTAGAAACAAAAAATGTATGGAGAGATCCTATAATAGAAAGATATATAGAGAAAGAAAGAGAGAGAGAAAAAAAAGATGGGTCAAAAAATAAATCCACTTGGTTTCCGACTTGGGGAAACCCAAAGTCATCGTTCCCTTTGGTTCGCACAACCAAAAAGTTATTACATAGGTCTCCAGGAAGATGAAAAAATACGGGATTGTATCAAGATATATTTACAAAAAAATATAAGAATATCCTCAAGTTTCGAAGGAATTGGAATTGCACATATAGAGATTCAAAAAAAAATGGATCTGATCCAGGTCATAATCTATATTGGATTCCAAAACTTGTTAATAGAAGGCCAAACACGAGGAATCAAAGAATTACAGATCAATGTACAAAAGGGGTTTCATTCTGTGAACCGGAGACTTAACATTGCTATTACAAGAGTTGCAAAACCTTATGGACAACCTAATATTCTTGCAGAATATATAGCTCTACAATTAAAGAATCGAGTTTCATTTCGAAAGGCAATGAAAAAAGCTATTGAATTAACTGAAGAAGCAGACACAAAAGGAATTCAAGTGGAAATTGCAGGGCGTATCGACGGAAAAGAAATTGCACGTGTCGAATGGATCAGAGAAGGTAGGGTTCCCCTACAAACCATTCGAGCTAAAATTGATCATTGTTCCTATCCAGTTCAAACCGCCTATGGAATATTGGGCATCAAAATTTGGATATTTGTAGACGAGAAATAATGGTCCCTCCTTTGCTTGCCATTCTATTCCGCGATAGAACAAAAACTACAAACTATTCCTTTTCACTAAAAAAAAAATGAAAAATGAGCAATTCTAATTCTAATTCTATAGGGTTGAATAAAAATTCGATTGACCATTTGGTAGAACTGCTATGCTTAGTGTGTGACTCGTTGGTTTTTTCTTTAGAGTTGGGATTCAAAAAAAAAAAAACAGACCAGCCCCTAACTAATAACTATAAGAACTAGTAACCAACTCATTGCTTTTTTGTATTATCGAGATCCAAGGAACCAGTCACTATATGATGTATCGATCATATAGTTGTAACAACTGAAATCTTTTTTTTTTTCCATAAAGGAAAAGTCCATTTATGGCTTGGAAAGGGAAAGGAAAATAGAAGGATGTGGGTAAATGGAAGGGCGAGAGAAAGAGAGAAGGAGAATCTCCATGATATATGATTCCAATATGTATGGTCTATCAATCACATCATTATCATAAAAAGCAGTGTGATAAAGCATCAATACTGATTCGTCCATAATTAGTAATTAGATGAATAAGGTTCATAAGAAAAATACAAATAATAAAGAGCCTCGAGTCAATAGAGACTGAGGAGATTGGCTCGGGAACGAATTTAATTAGGAGCTCCATTGCATAGTTCAGGCCTAGCCATTAATGAAAAGCTATGGGAACGACGGAACCTGTGACTGCAGAAGATTCTATTAAAAACAAATCCTAATGATTCATTGGGTGGGATGGCGGAATCAACCAGGAACCAATTGATTTATTCTGATAGGTCATAGGTTCAACCTACAAATGAAGAAAGTAAGGAAAGAGTAAATATTCGCCCGCGAAACCATTATTGGATTGCAATATTTTGACGGATTCGGTAAAGGTCAAGAATTCATTTTCAAAAGAAAGGCATTATCCCATATAAATAGAAATATACGTCTAGCTATATATACAAGATAATATACAAGATATACGGATTCCTGTGTGACAGATTAAATATCAATAAATCCGTGTATTATTCATTAAATAAATACATGTGCATCTGTAATATTATTGAATCGTTTCATTCGCGAGGAGCTGGATGAGAAGAAACTCTCATGTCCGGTTCTGCAGTAGAGATGGTATTGAGAAAAAACCATCAACTAGAACCCCAAAAGAACCAGATTCCGTAAACAACATAGAGGAAGAATGAAGGGAATATCTTATCGAGGCAATCATATTTGTTTCGGTAAATACGCTCTTCAGGCACTTGAACCCGCTTGGATCACATCTAGACAAATAGAAGCAGGACGACGGGCAATGACACGGTATGCGCGCCGCGGTGGAAAAATATGGGTACGTATATTTCCCGACAAACCCGTTACAGTAAGACCTACCGAAACACGCATGGGTTCGGGGAAAGGATCTCCCGAATATTGGGTATCTGTCGTTAAACCAGGTCGAATACTTTATGAAATGGGCGGAATATCAGAAACTGTAGCCAGAGCAGCTATTGAAATAGCTGCGTCCAAAATGCCTATACGAACTCAATTCATTATCGCGTGATAGGTATTTGAAGGGTATTTGTGATGAAAAATACAATCGCAGATTTTTTGATTTCTGGGAAGACAATATTTCTCTCTTTTTCCTTTGCCCTTTGCATTGAAAGAGCAGATTCAAAAAATGATATGATTCAACCTCAGACCCATTTGAATGTAGCAGACAACAGCGGGGCTCGAGAATTGATGTGTATTCGAATCATAGGAGCTAGTAATCAGCGATATGCTCATATTGGTGACGTTATTGTTGCTGTAATCAAAGAAGCAGTGCCCAATATGCCTCTCGAAAGATCAGAAGTGATCAGAGCTGTAATTGTGCGTACATGTAAAGAACTCAAACGTGACAACGGTATGATAATACGATATGATGACAATGCAGCAGTTGTCATTGATCAAGAAGGAAATCCAAAAGGAACTCGAGTTTTTGGAGCGATCGCTCGGGAATTGAGACAGTTGAGTTTCACTAAAATAGTCTCATTAGCTCCTGAAGTCTTATAAATATATAAATACGAGTAGATGAGACCATAATAGAGTATGGAGTGTAGTAAGGTATCTGAAATAGATCACGTTAGTAGATTGTGTCTCACGCATATACCTTTAATAATTCATAAATAAATATCATAAATAAATAAGAAAAATGAAAAAAAAAAGTGGAACATGTTGATTATATCAAAACTGTGAGGCACCAAGAATTCTAGTTCGTCATGGGTAGGGACACTATTGCCGATATAATAACTTCTATAAGAAATGCTAACATGGATAAAAAGGGAACGGTTCGAATAACATCTACTAATATCACCGAAAACATTGTTAAAATACTTCTACGAGAAGGGTTTATTGAAAACGTTAGGAAACATCGGGAAAACAACAAATATTTTTTGGTTTCAACCCTGCGACATAGAAGGAATAGGAAGGGAACATATCGAAATATTTTAAAGCGTATCAGTCGACCCGGTCTACGAATCTATTCCAACTATCAACGAATTCCTAGGATTTTAGGTGGAATGGGTATCGTAATTCTTTCTACTTCTCGAGGTATAATGACAGATCGAGAAGCTCGACTAGAAGGAATTGGGGGAGAAATTTTGTATTATATATGGTGATCCTTCTGGTATCCGAATTTGATCCGTAACTTGCTATTTGGAAAAAGAGAGGAAAGACGGATTGTCTACTATCACTCCTCCTCCATTAGTTGATACTTCAAGGGGGTTACCTGGAATGAAAGAACAAAAATTAATTCACGAAGGTTTAATTACTGAATCACTTCCCAATGGTATGTTCCGAGTTCGTTTAGATAATGAGGA